AATAAAGCGTCCATAATAAAGACGCTTACTATCTGCTCTTGATTCAACACACTTCCACCGTAGTGTCCGAGTAGATACTCTTACTTTCTCTCGAACCATATTAATATTATTTGATCAGATCATTGAATTGTTTATTTCTCTTGAAATCTATTTCATTTTGATTTCTATACACGTCTTTTCTTAGGGGGCCTACATCCATTATGGGGCATAGGGGTTACATCACGTACGAAACTTAATGGTATACCACTTCTTCGAATAGCTCGTAATGCTGCATCCCTACCGAGACCGGGACCTTTGATCATCACTTCTGCTCGTTGCATACCTTGATCTATGACTGTACGAATAGCCTTTCCGGCTGCGGTTTGAGCAGCAAATGGAGTCCCTCTTCTTGTACCTTTGAATCCACAAGTACCGGCGGAGGCCCAAGAGATTACCCGACCTCGGACATCTGTAATAGTCACAATGGTATTGTTGAAACTTGCTTGAACATGAATAACGCCCTTTGGTATTCGGCGTATATTCTTACGTGACCCAATCCGGGCATTTCTCCGTGAACCAGTTCTTGGTATAGATTTTGCCATACTTTACTTTATCATCTTATAACGAGAAATTCGAGGTATATGGATATATCCATTTCATGTCAAAACAGATCCTATTTTTTTATTGGTTACTTTATGTTATTGAGTCCATTTTCAAAAGATTATCCTTGTCTTTGTTTATGTCTCGGATTGGAACAAATTACTTTAATTCGTCCTCTCCTACGGATCAATCGACATTTATCACAAATTTTACGAACGGAGGCTCTTATTTTCATAGTTGTCATTCCTAAACTGAATTCTGAGTATACTTATTGGAAGAAAATCAATTTCTTGAAATTTGAAACCCCAACCTCGAATTGTATTCTCATCAAAGAAATGCTGATGGTTAAAAAAAAAAGCACCTAATCATTCGAATCCTTGTTATTATGAATTAGGAATCCATTTTTTTTTCTTTTCGTTTTAGTTAAAACCTCTCGAAATATCAAATAATGTTAAGAGTAATTAACACGTCTTTTTTTCTTTTGACAAATAAATAGTCAATTCGATTTTGGCGACAATTCAGATATAAGAAGGATTACCATATATAACACAAAATTTCTCCCCCAATTCCTTCCAGTCGAGCCTCTCGGTCTGTCATTATCCCTTGAGAAGTAGAAAGAATTACAATTCCCATCCCGCCTAAAATTCTAGGAATTCGTTGATAGTTAGAATAGATTCGTAGACCAGGCCTACTGATCCGTTTTAAATTTAAAATAGTTGGATACATTCCTTTTCTATTCCTTCTATGTCGTAGGGTTACAACCAAAAAATATTTGTTGTTTTCCTGATGTTTTCTCACGTTTTCAAGAAACCCCTCTCGTAAAAGCATTTTTACAACGTTTTCCGTGATGTTAGTAGATTCTATTTGAACCATCCCTTTTCTATTCATGTCAGCATTTCGTATAGAGGTTATTACGTCAGCAATAGTGTCTCTACCCATGATAAATTAAAATTTTTGTTGCCTCCACGTTTTTGATCTAATCAACATGCTTTTTTTTGACTTTTTATGTAATATGTAATAAAAATAATATAATATTCAATAACAATAAGAATGTTTCAAAATGTTTAATATTATATTTTTAAAATTGAATATTATATTTTTATTATATTTTTAAATAATATAAACAATAAAATACTTCAAATTATTTTATTGAATTTTCAAATATTTGAACTAAATAAAGAGATACGCGTCAGATAAAATTTGATTCACTAAATTTAAGTTATCTATTTCATTCAATAACTAAGTAGACGAGTAGGACTCTATTCTATTAAGTCGGATGTGATACTATAATACTTCAGGTGATAATGAAATTATTTTAGTGAAATTTAACTGTCTCAATTCTCGTGCAATCGCGCCGAAAACTCGAGTTCCTTTTGGATTTCCTTCTTGATCAATAACAACTGCTGCATTGTCATCATATCGTATTATCATGCCGTTGTTGCGTTTAAGTTCTTTACAAGTACGAACAATTACAGCTCTGATCACTTCTGATCTTTCTAGAGATGTGTTTGGTAATGCATCCGTAATCACAGCGACAATAATGTCGCCAATATGAGCATATTGGCGATTACTAGCTCCTATGATTCGAATACACATCAATTTTCGAGCCCCGCTGTTATCCGCGACATTCAAATGGGTTTGAGCTTGAATCATATCATTTTTGTTTTGAATCTGTTCTTTCAATGCAAAGAGAAAGTCGAAGTAAAAAAAAAAAGAAATATTCTTGTTCAAATTCAAAATAAAAGAAACCCACAATTGTTTTTTTATCTCTAAGACTTTTTTCCCCTGTCTAACCTGACATAATAAATTGAGTTCGTATAGGCATTTTGGACGCCGCTATTGAAATAGCCTTTCTGGCTATATTTTCTCCAACTTCACCCATTTCATAAAGTATTCTACCTGGTTTAACTACAGCTACCCAATATTCGGGGGATCCCTTCCCTGAACCCATACGTGTTTCCGTAGGTCTTAACGTAACAGGTTTGTCCGGAAATATACATACCCAGATTTTTCCACCACGGCGCACATTTCGGGTCATTGCCCGCCGACCTGCTTCTATTTGTCTAGATGTAATCCAAGCGGGCTCAAGTGCCTGAAGAGCATATTTACCGAAAGAAATACGGCTTCCTCGAGAAGATATCCCTTTCATTCTTCCTCTATGTTGTTTACGAAATCTGGTTTTTTTGGGGTTATAGTGGATGGTTCTTTCTCAATACCATCCCTACTACAGAAACGGACATGAGAGTTTCTCCTCATCCGGCTCCTCGCGAACGAAACGATTCAAATTTTCGAATTTTCGTAAAATATACTGAATCCTGGATTTTTTAAGATTTCAATTAATCTATTCGAAATTCGAAATTTTGATATCTTGTTTGGATTTAGAAACATTTTAATCAATTTGATTTATGAAGAATGTGTTTTTGTTATTTCTTTTTGCTTTGATTTTTTATTCAAAATTAAAAATAAAAGAATCGAATGAGATTGAATAGCAGTAATCTACTAAAAAACTTCGCGGGCGAATATTGACTTTTTCAAATCTATTTCAGCTGTAGGATTCGTTCATGCCTTTTGGGAATAAATGAATTGGTTCCTGGTTCGTTTCGCCATCCCACCCAATGAATTATTAAGATTCGTTTTTCAATGGAATCCCCGGTATTCGTGGGTTCTTTCGTTCCCATTGCTTCTCAATTCATGGTTAGGTTTGAATTCTACAACGGAGCCCCCGCAGAAGATTTTTTCTTGAGTCAATCTTCTCAGTCTTTATTGGCTCGAGGCTCTTGATTTTTTTTTATTTTTATATGAACGAACTGATTCGCCCATAACTAGATCAATCCGTATTGATGCTTTATTACATTGCCTTATTTGATTTGTGTTTTTATGAGAAGACTCATAAACCTTACATACATATTTGGAATTATATATCATTCAATTTTTTTTTAGCTTTCTATCAACCTTCCTTTTATCTGTATACTTTATTTTCTATCACAATTCGATTGGTTTTCTTTTCTATGCAATACAAGAAATCTTGCAGTTGCTACAAGTATATGATCAATATATCATATTTTGACTGCTTTTTTTTGGTATCCAGATAATGCAAAGCGATGAGTTGATTATTAGTTCTAGAGTAATGAGTTCATAGTAAAGGTCGGTTCCTTTTTTTAATCCTATCTTCTCAAAAAAACTAACGAGGCACACACTAAGCATAGCAATTCTATAAAATCATTAATCATTTTTTTATGCAATCCTATAGCTATAGAAATTAAGAATTGTCATTAAAAAAAAATTCAGAAATAAAAAAAGACTGAAAGCAAAGAGTTTGTTGTTTTTTATTTTTTTTTTTGCAATGGATATCGCATAAAGAAGAAAGACAAGTAACGTATTCTTATTAATCCTCTAGAAATATCCAAATTTTTAGGCCTAATACCCCATAGATCGTTCCGACTGTATAGAAACAATAATCAATTTTAGCCCGAATGGTTTGTAGAGGAACCCTACCTTCTCTGATCCATTCGACACGTGCTATTTCTTTTCCATCGAGGCGTCCTGCAATTTGGACTTGAATTCCTTTTGTATCCGCCTGTTCAGTTAATTCTATTGCTTTTTTCATTGCTTTTCGAAACGAAACTCGATTCTTTAATTGCCCCGCTATAAATTCTCCAAGAATATTAGGTTGTCCATAAGGGCTTGGAATTCTTGTCACCGTAATGTTGAGTTTTTGGTTCAAACAGTTCAGTTCTTTTTGTATATTCCTCTGCAATTCTTCAACTCTTCGGATTCCACTGTCTAGTAATAACTTAGGGAATCCCATATAGATTATGACTTGAATCAGATCAATTCTTTTTCGAATTTCTATGCGTGCAATTCCCTCGACACCATAGGATATTCTCATATTTTTTTGTATATAATTTTTGATACAATGTCGTATTTTTTGATCTTCTTGCAGACCTCGGGAATAATTCTTTGGGTGTGCAAACCAAACAGAATGATGATTTTGGGTTGTACCAAGTCTGAAACCGAGTGGATTTATTTTTTGTCCCATAATCCCCCACTATTATACATAGAATAATCCATCATAGCTTCGTGCTTCTTTTTTTTTTCATTCATCTTTTATAAGAGATATTCTATAGTTTTTTCATACTCATACCACTCATACCAAGACGTATCTTGCAACACAATTCTTATATGGCAAGCGGTTCTTTTTATTGGATAACCCCGCCCCCGAGCTCGAGGTTTCAATTTTTTTACAGTAGTACCCTTGCTAACTTCGGCTTTACTAATAACTAAATTTGTTTTCTGGAAATCCCAATTGTGGCTAGCATTTGCTGCTGCGGAATAAATCAATTTTAAAATCGGATAACACACTCGATAAGGCATAAGTTCAAGTATCATAAGTATTTGTTCGTAAGAGCATCCACGTATCT